TGAAAATCCAGGAACATCCTTGAATAGGAAATAGAGTGGATCTGCAGGGTCCCAAATGGATTGGCTTGTTCGAAAAAGGCCTTGTTCTTGAAAGATCTATCTCGTGGCTGGTATGGCATGGGGTCACTCCCAAACAAATCCAACTCTTCATCTCATCCTCTTCAAGTTCATCATCATCCGCTTCAAGCTCAGCCTCTTTAAGCTCATCCTCTTTATCAGAAATGCCCCGCTTGCCCCAAAATGACCTGAACCAAGAGGGAAATCCCAATTCATTGGACCTTTCGATCCAATCAAATAGAAAGCTCCAAGGTTGCCGTATTCTAGGAGCCAAAACTATGTGATTGGCTAACTCCCCTTTCCCCTCAAAGGACTTCCCCGTCCTCCGATTCATAGCTTTCATAGACAAATCGGTGATTAAGGATAGAACAAAATCCGTTTAGCATTATATCTAAGGGATTCCTTGGTTTGGGCCGATGAAGCAATATCAATTGATCATTATCAAATGGGCTGCAATCTTTTTCTGTCGGTGAGGGTCCCACGAGAGCTATTTCGACTTCTAATAGGCCATCAATTGGCTCAGAATCATTCTCAACGAGTCTCCCACCATAATCCCATTTTTTCCTTGTGTCCCAAAAGATCTTGAGCGACTGATCCAGCAGAACAACTCAAAAGATAAAGAAGTCTCGTTAATTGCTTGATATTCGTTGCAAGTTCGAAGCACCATTTGAACATATTAAGGCTCCACTGCCTGATATAATTTCATCTCGATATAGATAGATATAGATAGGCTCTATGAGGCCATTACTTAGAAGTACACTTTATACAACAGCCCTTCCTATCTGATAGAAAAAGACCCCCTAACACCGATTTACACGGGCTCGCAAATCCTAAGTTTGTCTATGAAGAGCGAGTCTAATTGTATTAGTGTCTATAATTGATTTCTTCTGTGAAATACTAATTGATAGGGCCTCATCGGTAAGTGCTACAAGATCTCATGCATCGGAATCCATGATTATAGACCCGACTCCATTACATTAGTATGGAACATTTTCTTTTCCAAATGAAATCTCCTAGTAGATGCACGAGTGAAAAAGTACTTTCGTTCTTGTGGAATAAGAAGCCTTCGTACCTTAATGCACGTATTGAATTTATTCGGAGCTATTAGAGCGGGATCCACTTTGTCGGGAAGATGAGTCGAAGCAATAACAAGAATATTTCTAATTTATTAATCCCTGGAGAGATGCTTCGATAATATACCGAGGGATAAGAAGTCCTTCGACTTCCTCACATGCGTATCATGAATGTTTGGAATGCATATTATTATTATGCAAGAAGACAAAGGAGAGATTGCTTTTGCTAATTCGAATTGAAGATTGATATCAAATCGATCTATTTTCGAAATCGTAACCGTCTCCAGAGTTTGTCCCTATGCTATACGCCAAGGTAGCTGCTCCAGCTCTGTCTCAAAAAGGCCAGGATCGGGGAGATCCTTACTCTTAACAATTTAGCGAACACCCTCAGCAGGATCAACATGAGGAATCTCAGCATCTATGTCCTCAGTCTCCTCGTCAATACTATAATCATAAAAAAACTCTGGGATTCTGGAAGGTATTCCCAAATAAGCTAATGAAAGGAAGACAGGAGTTTGTCAACAGGGATTTGACCAAATAGGATCGTCCAATTCCTATCGAATTTATCAATAAAATATCCGTAGAGTAATATAAGGCTAAGCAGAGCGAAAAGAGTTTTGGTTTTTCAAGAGATGGTAAATCAAAACGATTAGCCCCACACAAGTTTTTTTTTAATGATTGTCTCATAATGAGCAAGGGATATCCGTCTTTCTGCTAAACAGGATGTATTGAACTCATACTTCACAGAATTCATTAGCGACTTTCTATGAATGTCAACTAAGTATCGTAAGTAACTTGCTCCCGGTTGTTCCAGCATTAGAAAAGCAGAGTCATGAGAAATGATCATTATGAGTCAGACTCAATAGAAGTGAACCAACCCCTTTTTATGTCGTAAAGGTGTAGAATTACATCAAGAAGTCTATGTCATCAGTTTCAATGAACTGACTGTTCAGGAGCCAGGATTCCGTTTTTTATCAAAAAATCTTCATCCAGGTCTTTTCCTTTTGTTATCAATGAAATGAAGAGATCTCTTTACTTGTATGACTTAGATGTCTCGTATTTCTCGAAAAGGTGATTCGATTAATGGGATTTGGTATGGTACTTATGAAATCGCTGATATCGATGAGAAGATTATTGAGAAGCATATTCCAATATTTCTTATGCAAACGTATTGATTTGAACCCATCAGCGGGACCCTCATCATTACTCAATAGCATATCGACGCCAAACTCGCATATTTCGTCTAATAGGTCCAGAACAATTATAATAGAAAGAGATTCATTAACCAGGCAAATAGAGATTTTTTCTTTCGACCATATTTCGATTGTTAATACGATAGAATAAATAAGGAACGATACTACAAAGAGTATTACACCGAGATATCAATTCAATTGTTTGTTGAACCTTGTGAATTGCATCAAAGTAGGATACTCAAAATTCAGGGGTCAAAGAGTTTTATAAAACGTTCTTGGTGGAAAAAACGTGAATGAAAGATCCCACTAAATTGAATTCGGTCCATGACTCTGACACATAACGAAAATTTTGGATCGCGCTCAATATCTCTCTCAATTCGAAAATTCAGAATCTGAATTTTAATTGATATCTTTTTAGCATTTGTACCTCCCGCCAAAATACTAAATAAAATAAAAATAAACAAAAATCAATGTTATGTTAATTGGATTGATTTAGACTACAAATTGCATTTCAATTGGAATTTGCTTATTCACCATGTACGAGGATCTCTACTAAGCATCCATGGCTAAATGGTTAAAGCGCCCAACTCATAATTGGAGAGTTCGTAAGTGCAATTCCTACTGGATACATGCTAATGGGACCCTCTACTACGTCTATAGAAATATCTGATTCTCTATCTTATTGTATATATATATATATATATATTAATATTGTAATGGAATGAATCTTGCCTTGCTCTAACTTACTTGCTCTGCATTACTTATAGCTTCCTTGTTCGTAGATAAAGCGGATTCGTAATTGTCAAGTGATTCAATCTATGCACATTCTTCTATATCCATTCTCAATTTAGTGTAATTCTCAAGTGCATGATCCACTCTATGTGTTATTATAGAATAATATTGATTCGAATGTAATAGTAATATACAGACGCAATATCTAGAATCTATGGAAATCCATAATTTTATATTTTATAATTAGAATAATAAAAAAAAATAGTAAAGGAGCAATGTACCATGGATGGAATCAAATATGCAGTATTTACAAACAAAAGTATTCGGTTATTTGAGAAAAATCAATATACTTTTAATGTCGAATCAGGATTAACTAAGACAGAAATAAAGCGTTGGGTCGAACTCTTTTTTGGTGTCAAGGTAATAGCTATGAATAGTCATCGACTTCCGGGAAAGGGTAAAAGAAGAGGACGCATTATGGAACATACAATGCATTACAGACGTATAATCATTACCCTTCAACGGGGTTATTCTATTCTACCTCTTAAAAAGATAAATCTAAATACTTAATAGCATGGTGATACATTTATACAAAACTTCTAACCCGAGCACACGCAATGGAACCGTTGCACGAAATAATTTGACCTATGGGAAGCATCGGTGTGGTAAAGGTCGTAATGCCAGAGGAATCATTACCGCAGGTCATAGAGGGGGAGGTCATAAGCGTCTCTACCGTAAAATAGATTTTCGCCGTAATGAAAAAAACATATATGGTAAAATCATAACCAGAGAATATGACCCTAATAGAAATGCATCTATTTGTCTCATACACTATGGGGATGGTGAGAAGAGATATATTTTACATGCCAAAGGGACTGAAATTGGAAATACCATTGTTTCTGGTACAGGAGTTCCTATAAAAATAGGAAATGCCCTACCTTTGACCCATATGCCCTTAGGCACGTCCATACATAACATAGAAATCACGCTTGGAAAGGGTGGACAATTAGTTAGAGCAGCAGGGACTCTAGCGAAACTGATTGCAAAAGAGGGGAAATCAGCCACATTAAAATTACCTTCTGGAGAAGTCCGTTTGATATCCCAAAACTGCTCAGCAACAGTCGGACAAGTGGGGAATGCTGGGGTGAACCAGAAAAGTTTGGGTAGAGCTGGATCTAAACGTTGGCTAGGTAAGCGTCCTATAGTAAGAGGAGTGGTTATGAACCCTGTAGACCATCCCCATGGGGGTGGTACAGGGAAGGCCTCAATTGGTAGAAACAAACCCACAACCCCTTGGGGTTATTCTACACTTGGAAGACGAAGTAGAAAAAAGCATAAATATAGTGATAATTTAATTCTTCGTCGACGTACTAAATAGGAGAGAAATGGAATTTCTCTCTTCGTCTTTAAAAAAGAAAAAGGAGGAAGCTGTGACACGATCACTAAAAAAAAATCCTTTTGTAGCTACTCATTTATTAAGAAAAATTGATAAGCTTAAAACAAAAGAAGAAAAAGAAATAATAAAAACTTGGTCCCGGGCATCTACCATTATACCCGCAATGATCGGCCATATTATTGCTATCCATAATGGAAAAGAACATTTACCTATTTATATAACAGATGGTATGGTAGGTCACAAGTTGGGAGAATTTGCACCTACTTCGAATTTCCGAAAACATACGAAAGTCGATAAGCGATCTCGTCGTTAATACAAAATATAGATACTTATAATTCATTAGTAGGAGGCGACCCTTATGCTAAAGAAAAGAAAAACAGAAGTACACGCTTTAGGTCATATATCCATGTCCGCTCATAAAGCGCGAAGAGTAATTGATCAAATTCGCGGACGTTCTTACGAAGAAACACTTATGATACTAAACGTCATGCCTTATCAAGCAGCTTATCCCATTTTAAAAATGGTTTTAAATGCCGGAGCAAATGCTAG